AAACCTTGAAACTAAGTACAAAGATTCCCTGAGTAAGAACCATTGAATCATCAACTTATTTAATGATTAGATAGAACAATAGAAAGAAAGCTTTGTCCTTTGATCAAAATAAACATAAAGAAATGATAATTTGAAAGAATAAAAAAATCTTTCTATTTAGAATTCATTTTCTTTGAAATTTTTTTTAGTCCGGCTGCGAGGTTTGTTTTGAATATTAAATATGAATCGTAGTTCGAACACTTCGTGATCTATTTCATAGATTCCGTGCTCCAGATACTAAAATGAATATTCGACGGGCTAAAACGATCTCTATCAAGACGACAGATCCCTTTTTCTGTACTATCAATAGGATCAATTATAACAAGTCGCACACTCATATTCCGGAAATACAGAAAAAAAAAAAGAAATTTTGCGGTCGAACTGCCAAAAAACATGGGCTAAAATACGAGACCTATTCGCTTTTTTTGATTGAAAAACTCGGGCTTCGCGGTTCTTGTGAATCTAATTCATCGCAATTCCATCCAGTAAAACGGAAGAATTATAAATCTCCAAAATAATAGATAAGAATACTGCAAATAGAGCCATTGCAATACCCATCAAAGGAGTCGTTCCCCATCCAGGGGCCACTTTACCATATTCCGAATTCAATGGTTTCAAAAAAGACCCTATAGTAGTTGGCTTTGGCTTTGGCCTTGGATTAAATCTAGAACTACCCTCAACAGTTTGTGTAGCCATAATAAATCTTATTTTGTATTCAATGAGATCTGTTGACTTTGTATACCATTCCGTTGTAAATAAACGATCTTATCATAGATCCATTGTGGTCTTGAAATTATAAAATAATGGAACCAGCAACCTTAGTCGCCATTTCTATATCTGGTTTACTTGTAAGTTTTACTGGGTACGCCTTATATACTGCCTTTGGGCAACCCTCTCAACAACTAAGAGATCCATTCGAGGAACACGGGGACTAGTTGAAGTAATGAGCCTCAAAAGAGTCTATTTTGAGGCTCATTACTTTAACTGAGGGAATGAAAAATCATTTCATTTTTTAGTTGGAACTTTAGGTGGTTCTCGAAAAAAGATAGCGAAAAAAATGATCCCTAGAGTCGATACTAAAAGAAATGTATAAACCAATGCTTCCATAAATTTGATTGTGGTTTACAATTATAGCTTCCATGCCTGTTTATTTTAGATCATCTCCTGGAGAAAGAGCGGGGATAAAAAGGTATTGATTGAAATCAAGATTTTTCCAGCAACCTAAGCCTATGTCAAATCACAAAAAAGAAAAAATCGAAGCAAAAATGACAAAGCAATCTTGAATCAAACTACTTGTCTTCTTGTAGTTGGATCTCCAAGTTTTTGGAATGCTCCAAATTCTACTTGAGCATCCAAATCCGGATCAATACCAGCAAAAACATCTCTGAACAAGGTTCTAGCACCATGCCAAATGTGCCCGAAAAAGAAGAGCAGAGCAAACGAGGCATGTCCAAAAGTAAACCAACCTCTTGGACTGCTACGAAAAACACCATCAGATTTCAAAGTAGCACGATCTAATTCAAAAATTTCACCCAATTGAGCACGTCTAGCATATTTTTTCACAGTAGCAGGATCGCTATAACTTACGCCATTAAGTTCGCCACCATAGAACTCAACAGTTACACCTACTTGTTCAACACTATACTTTGATTCTGCCCTTCTAAAAGGGACATCGGCTCTAACAATTCCATCTCCGTCTACCAAAACAACCGGAAATGTTTCAAAAAAAGTAGGCATACGACGAACAAAAAGTTCACGCCCTTCTTTATCTCTAAAGATAGGGTGTCCTAACCACCCAACGGCTATTCCATCCCCGTTGTCCATTGAACCCGCCCTGAATAATCCCCCTTTCGCCGGATTATTGCCAATGTAATCATAAAAAGCCAACTTTTCGGGAATTTTAGACCAAGCTTCGGATAAAGTTTGATTTTCGGCTAGCCCAGCACTAACCCTTCGATATATTTCTTGCTGGAAGTATCCCTGATCCCATTGATAACGAGTAGGACCAAATAATTCGATGGGAGTCGTTGATGAACCATACCACATAGTTCCAGCAACAACAAAAGCCGCAAAAAAGACAGCAGCGATACTACTGGAAAGGACGGTTTCAATATTTCCCATACGTAATCCTTTGTATAAACGTTGGGGCGGGCGAACACTAAGATGGAATAAGCCCGCTAATATGCCCAATGTCCCCGCTGCAATATGATGAGAGGCTATTCCTCCCGGAACAAAAGGATCAAAACCTTCCACACCCCATGCTGGATTTATAGGTTGTACCTTTCCAGTTAGCCCATAAGGATCGGACACCCATATTCCAGGACCATATAATCCTGTTACATGAAATGCGCCAAAACCAAAGCAAGCCACTCCTGAGAGAAATAAATGAATTCCAAAGATCTTGGGCAAATCCAAAGAAGGTTTTCCTGTGCGCTCATCACTAAAAATTTCCAGATCCCAATACACCCAATGCCAGATAGCTGCCAAGAAGCACAAGCCAGAAAACACAATATGTGCTCCGGCTACACCTTCGTAACTCCAAATACCCGGATTGGTTATAGTCCCCCCTGTAATACTCCAACCGCCCCATGAATTGGTTATTCCTAAACGAGTCATGAAGGGGATAACAAACATACCCTGTCTCCACATTGGATCAAGAACGGGGTCAGAAGGATCAAAAACTGCTAATTCATATAGAGCCATCGAACCGGCCCAACCAGCAACCAGGGCTGTGTGCATTATATGAACAGAAAGCAAACGGCCAGGATCATTCAATACGACGGTATGAACACGATACCAAGGCAAACCCATGGAAATACCCCTTTATCAACGAAAAATAGACACTCTGTAACTTTATTGCATTGGAATAGGCTACGTACCTCCCCCCTCGGTGGAATATTTCGGAAAAAAGATTACGCTTTGTTCCATTAATTTACTAATAATGTAATGGAAGAGTCTGGTTCAGAAGAAGAAAAAGAGAAGCAGATCTATTCTATATCCGATAAGTAGCAATACGCAATGGGGGTTAATCTCATTTTCTATGAACGAATGTCCCCATATTTGTTCATCATTCAAAGGGCACATTCGTAAGAATTCTTTTTCATTCATTCTGTTTTCTTTTTTTTTTTTATCACCTTGACTCTTATTCAATCTATGTATAAAATAAAAATAGGATTAAAATAAAAAATAGGATAAACAAAAGACCAGTGGTATTAAGACAATAAATCCATTGTTACGCTTCCATATCAAAGTGAAATTGAGTTTTTAATTCTTTTTTCTTTTAGTTTATGCCGCTTGGTATGCCAAAAGTACCTTTCAGAATGCCTGAAGACGAAGATGCATCTTGGGTTGATTTATACAACGGACTTTATCAACAAAGAAATCTTTTTTTATTCCAAGATGTTGGGAGCGAGATCTCGAATCAACTTGTTTCTCTTATGTTGTATCTTGGTGGGGAGTTTGATACCAGAGATATCTTTTTGTTTATAAACTCTTCTGGTGGATCTGTAGTTCCCGGACTAGTTCTTTACGATACTATGCAATGCTTAAATGTGTCTACAACGTGCGTGTCATTGGCCGCTTCAGTGGCATCCTTTATCTTAGTCGGAGGAAAACGTTCCAAACGTACGGCATTCCCTCACGCTAGGGTAATGATGCATCAACCCGCTTCCGCTTATTGTGACGAAAAAACGGGACAATATACCATGGAAACTGACGAACTAATACGCATTCGCAACAGCATCATAACGGCTTATGTAGACCAAACGGGCCAGAGCATGTTTGCTATATGGCGCGACCTGGAAAGAGATAGTTTTATGTCAGCAACAGAAGCCAAAGATCATGGAATTGTTGATAATATTGGATAATGTCATTGTCAGAATAGCATCGATTTAACGCAAATCCGAAATTGAAAGTTGAGTGATTTAACCCCCTTCCTTATCTTATTCCTTCTTTCTTAACTTTTCTTAACCACTTCAGTTAAGAAAAGTTAACCTTAAGGTAAGGTAAGGGGTTAATATTCTATTTCTATATAATATTCAACATCAAAAGAAAGAATTCAGAATTTCATCCGGTTAGGATCGATCTAAACCAGCCCATTATGTATATGGTTTAGCATGCCAACTATTAAACAACTTATTAGAAAGGCAAGACAGCCAATCAGAAATGCCACGAAATCCCCTGCTCTTGGGGGATGTCCTCAGCGTCGAGGAACATGTACTAGGGTGTATGTGCGACTCGTTCCGATCATGAGCTGAAACAAAAGTAAACCCTTTCTTTTTCAGTATCAATGATCAGTACCAGTAAATAGGGTTCTTCTCTTCACTATCTAACAACTAAAAAAGATAGATTTAACATATCTTACTGTGTATAAAATTTATGGTTTCCATTGGTGCAAATCCAATCACTTCCATTTGTAATTTAAGATGAAAAAAAAGTATCCATTGGTAGCAAATGCTTATCCATTAAGCGGTTAAAATCTTATTTGAAAAGGGAAAAATTTATGCTTCCAAGAACGGACTAAGAGGGTCAGCTACCCAATTCATTTTCATAATTGAATACCGTTACTGCATAAGATAGGTCTCTGATTGTGAAAGATCTATTATTGGACATCGGGAGTAGAGCCAAAAAGTGTGAATTGTACAAGTTACCCATAGCATTCATTGATTAAATGAAGTAAGGAGCTCCGGTGTATAGAGAGGACCTCACCGTTTAAGAAGTAACCATAGAGACGATGGAACCCACTAGTTAGCCATTTCTATTTACTACTCTTTTAGTTATTATGCTTTTTTTATACCTAACCTAATATTTTAGTTCTTATTTCTAGGCAAAATAAAATGCCTAAAAAAGGCAAAAACTCGTGGTCGGGACGGTTATAGTAGCAAAAGCCATTGGAATTCTTATTTTATACATTGGAAGAATCCGTTTTGTTATTAATAGACTAGTAAAGGGAAAAAGAATAACTGAAAGAAAGAATGAGTTATTCATCAAAGTTTCTTTTCTTCAATGACCAGAATTAAACGAGGATATATAGCTCGGAGACGTCGAACAAAAATGCGTTTCTTTGTATCAGGTTTTCGAGGGGCTCATTCAAAAGTGACTCAAACTATTATTCAACAAAGAATAAGAGCTTTGTTTTCGGCGCATCGGGATAGAGGTAGGAAAAAAAGAGATTTTCGTCGTTTGTGGATCACTCGAATAAATGCAGCAATTCGCGCGGAGTCAGTATCCTATAGGTATAGTACACTAATACACAACCTGTACCGTAAGCAGTTGCTTCTTAATCGTAAAATACTTGCACAAATAGCTATATTAAATAGGAATTGTCTTTATATGATTTCTAAAGCGATTTATTAATAAAAATCTTTATAAAAAAAAGAATAAGTGAATCGGAAGGAATCCACCGGAATACTTTAAAAAGGAGTTTCCTCGAGAATAAACTCGGAGAGGGTGGAATAGAAATTAGTACGAAAAAAAAAAAAAATGATGATGATGATAAGGCCATCAAAACAAAAAGAGCAAAAAAAAAAGACGCTCAAAAAAAAGGATTTTCCTTTCCCGACTCGATTGTTTTATTTTTATTATTCTTACAACACTACAAGTGAATTTCAGTTTGTTTGATTATCGGATTTTTCGAATAAAACATCAACCTACGCTTGAGTTCGGATTTGAATTTTGATTCAATTGAAAATTGAAGGATAAGCCCATTTTTATTTTATTTAGTTCTAAGACCTCTAGTTCTAGTGACCGATTCCCCTCTTTCAAATTGTTTCTGATTATTAAGAAAGGGTAACAAAGATAAAATACGAGCTCGTTTTATAGCAATAGTAATTAATCGTTGTTGTTTTAAAGTCAATCTATTTACTCGCCTAGATAATATTTTTCCTTGTTCACTAATAAATCGACTAATTAAACTCATGTTTCTATAATCAATTCGATCCCCCGATTGGATCGGGGGCAAACGCCTACGAAAAGATCGCTTGGATTTATCCATAATTTGTTTATTCCTTATCTCTAAAAAAAAATAAAAATCCTATCCTTATCCATATTTCTAATTCTTAAATTTAAAAATCTTATTTAGTCCTATTTAGATCGGACCAAATTATGGAATTTATAAGATTTTCTTTGTTTATTTATTATTCTCAATTTATTCTAGATTTATGTATATGTAATAAATAATTATATAGAAATAATTTAATAAAAAAAAAAAAAATAATATATTATATGCACTAATAGTGACATTACATATAACTAATTCTATACCTAAAGTAAGTCAGATTTTAATATTCCTTGGTAGAGGGGTAACATATGACATACAGGCACTCGATTTGATCTATTTCTTTATCTCCCCGTGAGTTGTATGTTTGTAACAATAGGGACAGAATTTCCTCAATTGCAATTGACTGGGCGTATTGTGTCGATTTTTTTGAGTAATATATCGGGAAATGCCCGTTGATTCTTTATTAATACCGTTTCGCACACAATTGGTGCATTCCAAAATAATCGTTACTCGGACATCTTTACTCTTAGCCATAAACCCCCCTTTGGTTTTAATCCACCCCACCCTATCCTGTTGATTTGATGGTTAAAAACAAATAAGAAAAAAAAAAAAATAAAAGTTGCTAACTAAAAATCAAATTAGGAATGATTTCGTTGTAATCAATTGAAATCAATCTAAAAAAAATATATATAGTAAATAATAAGTAATACAATGATTTCTAACTTTTTTTAGATTTAAAATCACAATTTAGAATAGAATCACAGTGGAGTATTTCATCGAAGCCTTTTGTAGAATATTTTATAGATATTGCCTTAGCCGCATTTCAATTTTCCCTCGACTAGTAATTTAATTGGAGCCTGAACCCCGAATTTCGGTGCGGTTGAATCTACTATCCCTTATTCTAAAAAAGGAAAAAGGGGGATCAGATATTTGATTGTATCTCTAAACTCCTTCACCCCGTCCCACGCCAATAAATAACTAGAATGAAAAAAAAGGAAATGTTAACGCATCCGGGAATAAACGATTGATCTCTATCAATAAACCTGCTAAAGAACCAAACCATAGAGTACTTAGTACTGGTGCTACGGAAAGATATGTTTTTAGATCTCGCATTTAAAACCCCCTTTTATTGTATTACAATATGGTACTAGATATATAATCAGATGAATATGTAGTTAAGGACCACTTCTATTTATCTATTTGGATGGGAAATCCCTAATTCAAATGAAAATGGACAATGATTTGATAGATAAGATTTTCCTTTTCTTAAAGCAGAAAAATATGTAACTTTCCACCCAAGAATTTCCACAAAAAAGATTAATAAATAAATGAATTTATTTATTATAGGGTCCTTATATGATATGAGATAAAAAAGGGGAAGTAGCAAGAAAAATTGATATTCTATATCAATAGAGGAATTCAAAGTGTGGAAAACAAGACAGGGATTCTCTATAATGACACTGTAGACCAATTGAAAGGGATGTAGCGCAGCTTGGTAGCGCGTTTGTTTTGGGTACAAAATGTCACGGGTTCAAATCCTGTCATCCCTACCTATTACTTCTCCTTTGCGCAGTAACGAAGGAGCTATTTTAGATCGATTCAAATTGAGCATACAGAATCTTTAATACTATATATCATATATAATAGTATAGGTGTGCAAGATATCCTTTATATATATATATAAAGAATCCTCCCCTTTCTATTACAGCCTTATCTTATTGTGATAAGAAAGCGCTCTTAGTTCAGTTCGGTAGAACGTGGGTCTCCAAAACCCAATGTCGTAGGTTCAAATCCTACAGAGCGTGATTCTGCTCTTGTTAGGTAAAAAATGAATGACACCGAACTCAAATTGAAATAAAAAAATTCAATAGCAATCTGACTTGACCTCCCCTAGATTCAATTAAATGAATTAATAAAGAGGGGGATGAGTCAAAAAAAAGAAAGAGATATTAATTAATCAAAGGTCCAACTGATCGCCACGTCTATATTGTAAATATGCAGTCACGAATAATCCAGCCAAAGTAATGGGAATTAAACCTAAGACGATTCCAAATAGAAAAACTTCAATCATTTTGAATTTTTTTTTTTTTTGAAAGGGAAAAAGAGAGGTAATATCTATCCATAAATGTGAATCCGTATTGCCCATGAATCTCAATGACGGATAATTAGAATTGGTAGTTAGCACAGTAAAGAACTATAGAATCTATGCAATAGTAAATAAGAATCTGTTTTTATAAATTGTTCGTTCATTCAAATTCAATAAATTTTCAAATAAGTCGTATCTTACTCAGACCAATAAATAAAGCTGAGGTTATAGTTAAAGCCACTAGTAAAAAACCGAAATAACTAGTTATCGTAGGCATGAGGGGGCTAAATGAAATATGTTCTTTTTATACATATGTTTAGAAAGCACTTTCCTAAATTTGCATTTTTGAAAGAGACGAGGATAAGCAAAAATACCAATTGAAGTAATAAGTTCAATTGCAATTTTTTGATTCATCAATCATTATAGACAATATTCACAAAACAAAAACCAAAATATACTGGCATGGCAGCCAGGAGTAGAAACGAAAGAAATTCAGCATCTTTGATTTGACATCTAGTACCCATTCCGTGATTCAGAATCAACGCAGTTGATTCATTGGAAAAATCTTGATCTTGAGTAAACTAATACTAAAAAAAAAAGAATAATAAAAACTGCGCCATGTAACTTCATTGACTTCATTGAAAAATTTGAATCAAAATAGGGAAGAAAAAAATTGGAAAATTTTTTCTTTGGTTTTTTTATTGTGATTGTCTCAAATGTATTTTATTTTCTAATTAGATAGAATAATATATTGACCTTATACCCCCCTTTGTTTACCTTTTTTCTTTCCTTTGTAGATTCAGTAGTCGAGTGGATTCAACCACAAAATTTCTCGAATGATAATAAAAAAAAATATATAATGTGACGTGACGAGATCACTCAAAAAAGCAAATCCCTTTTTCCAACTGGATTGGCTTTAAAACTCTTAACTTACTTAACTTAATTAGTCATTTCAATTATCTTTTCCTTTATTTTATAGGTTTTTTTGTCTTTTTTTGTTTTATATTCTATAAAGCATAAAACCTCATCTTTCAAGTTAGGTCAAGAAAAATCCTTTGTTTAGATCTAATACAACAATAGAACAATCCCCACAACCAAACTATTTGATTATTAGAATTTTGTTATTCGTTGTTCTTTTTTTATCTATTTTTATTTTAATACTATCTACTATGCTTCTCTTACTTGTCATTAGACGAATACCCAATTTTTAAAAAAGAAAAAGGGGGATTACAAAAAAACCAAAACCTCTTATGCAACTACGCAAAAAATAGAATTTTTCTATTTTTGATTTCGCACATAATTAACTTTTTTAAATATGAGAATTTCCTTTACGAATTATTAGAAATTAGAAACCAACCTCTTTGATTTGCCGTTTACCCAATCTTGAGTTTCTAACCCGAGGCCAATAAATAAGAGAAGAAAGCCCCTTTTCAATACAGGAATTTGAGGAATTTTCTATTGCACGACACATGGTTGTTATACATCGACAAACAAGAAGAAGAAAGAAAGAATCTACCACTTCATCTCAAAACTAATTGAAATTGCGTTGCTGTGTTAGAAGAAGGATAGCTATACTGATTCGGTATACTCTAAAAACGCCTTTGGTACAATATTGACGATCTCACAAAGATGGAATTTCAGTGAATTTGCATTTACCGATTTCCTCTTTTGCGGAATCGATTCCCTACAAGAATATGTGGAGCTCAGCATGTCTGGAAGCACAGGAGAACGTTCTTTTGCTGATATTATTACCAGTATTCGATACTGGGTCATTCATAGTATTACTATACCTTCCCTATTCATTGCGGGTTGGTTATTCGTCAGCACGGGTTTAGCTTATGATGTGTTTGGGAGCCCTCGTCCAAACGAGTATTTTA